CATTATAGCAATTCTTGGGTTGGATGAATTATCCGAGGAGGATCGTTTAACTGTAGCAAGAGCACGAAAAATTGAGCGTTTCTTATCACAACCCTTCTTCGTGGCAGAAGTATTTACTGGTTCCCCAGGAAAATATGTTGGTCTTGCAGAAACAATTAGGGGGTTTCAACTGATCCTTTCCGGAGAATTAGATGGTCTGCCCGAGCAGGCCTTTTATTTGGTGGGTAACATCGATGAAGCTACCGCGAAAGCTATGAACTTAGAAGTGGAGAGCAATTTGAAGAAATGACCTTAAATCTTTGTGTACTGACTCCTAATCGAATTATTTGGGATTCAGAAGTGAAAGAAATCATTTTATCTACAAATAGTGGCCAAATTGGTGTATTACCAAACCACGCCCCTATTGCCACGGCTGTAGATATAGGTCTTTTGAGAATACGCCTCAACGACCAATGGTTAACGGTGGCTCTGATGGGTGGTTTTGCTAGAATAGGGAATAATGAGATCACCATTTTAGGAAATGATGCGGAGATGAGTACTGACATTGATCCACAAGAAGCTCAACAAGCTCTTGAAATAGCTGAAGCTAACTTGAGTAGAGCTGAGGGTAAGAGACAAGTGATTGAAGCGAATCTAGCTCTCAGACGAGCTAGGACACGAGTAGAGGCTGCCAATGCTATTTCCTACTAGTCAATACATCAAAATAATCAAAAGAAGTTTTTTAGAAGTTCTTTATTATACACCACATTTAGATTCTGCCAATTGAAGACAATCAAGTATAATCTGATACAACGAAAAAGGGAAGATGAGTAGAAAAACTTATTAGATACCATTGCATTGACTCCGGTATCTAATAAGTTCTACCTACTATTGGATTTGAACCAATGACTCCTGCCGTATGAAAGCAATACTCTAACCACTGAGTTAAGTAGGTAATTTATCACCGCAAAAGAAGACCCATCACCTCGGGGATTATAGATAGAATATTATTTCTAAGCAATACCAATCTGGTAATAGTAAACGGATCGGAGAGTTATCATGTGGGATTAGAGAATATCCATCTTGACAAGAAATTATCTATATGTTAAGATATCTATGACAAGGGTTATAGCTCAGTTAGGTAGAGCACCTCGTTTACACGTGCGTCAATGCTTTTCAAGGGAGCTTATTATGCAATGAACATAATTGATATTATTGAAAAATCAATGTCTTACTCCATAGATTCGAGAGAACAATAGCCTGACAAATATTTGGTTCGGTCCGATTTTGGTGCGAATTTAGGTGCCAAATAAAATAGAACCCGTCATTGATTTGATAGTTGATAAGGTAAATACCCAGCCCATTCAATGCTAGGCATAATGAGTATAAGGGCTTCAAAAAAACAAACCTCTTTTCGTCCTATGAACTTTAAGGTGTATGAAGTCTCATATTCGACTCTTGCAGCGGAACGATAGAGATTCCATTTAACTTAGGTTGATCTAAGCCGAAGGCAGACCTAAGTCAAGGTAACCCTTCTTTGAAACACTTTGGTATTGCTACTAGATCTGAATACAAATAATGAATCAGAGCACATGGAGCCAGCTCATTATCTTCCTGTAAAGAAAAAATATGGTGGACTAACTGATCTTTACATCAGTTGATGAAAGAGCCCAATGCAACAAACAAAATGCATGTTGGGTCTTTGAAACAGTTCGAATCATTTCGATAATAATAAGTTTGATCGGTTTTACCGAGAAGGTCTACGGTTCGAGTCCGTATAGCCCTAATACATTCTATTTGTCTATTTTTGTATAGACATTCTAGTTTAGTTTAGTATAGTTTTCATTTCCTCATTAGTACTTGTTTATAGACTGGACAGACCGTTGGTTGTTTCATAGAAATGAAATGAAAGCATTACCACATATTCATGTAAATACATAGGGACCTTAAAAAAAAAATTCATTCCAATGGATCTAATCAGATCAGTATGTGTCAAATCTAGGACAAGAAAAAGAAAGAAAATATAACCGTTCGATGCATTAGATTGTGTTTACATATTTGTATTTCTATAAAATCAATAGAAGCAACGACGATCCTTTACCCGGATTTTAATGAAAAGAATACTTCGAATATGTTAGAAATCCCTAGACATCTTTTACCCAAAAAATTTTATCGGTTTTGATAATAACTGTGTTATATTTGATATTATTTTTTTGATAATATTTCATTATCTTATTTCATTTTCTTATTTATACATTATATAATTCTTATTTATACATTCTTATTTATACATTATATAACATTATATATTTACTTATAATTTATATAACATTATATATTTACTTATAATTTATATAAGATTATATAAGAAATATTTCTAAATATAAAATACAAAGAAATAAATATAAGGAAGTATCAAGAAAAAAACATAGTATTACGTTTCATAATTATGAAACATGGTTATAGTATTACTATTCATTAGAATACATTAGTAATAGAATATTCTATTAGGTTAGATTAG